TGTAAAAATTGGAATCTCTTGGATGTGTGGATGTATATACAAAAGGTATAAAATATAAAAAAAGTAAAATTTGAAGTGGTTAAAAAATAACCAACCTTCTAAAAATTTTGTCGGTGGATCATTATTTTTCAGTTATTCATTGAATGATAAATTACTACAAGTGATGGAGATACACGATTTAAATAACGGAAGATCCAATATTTAAAAATTGTATCCAAAATGACTGGAAAAGTGGAAACAAGGCCAGATATAATTTGATCATTATGAGCAAATCCAAAATCTTTGTAGACAGAGCCAATCATTAGTTCCCAACCATGAGGTGAGTGGAATCCTATACATAAGTCGGTTAATAAAAGGATAGAAAAGGCTTTTATTGTGTCGCTTAAATTATATAGGAATTCTTGAACCCAAGAATTAAGAATAATAAGTTCTTCATTACCTAGAATAGAATAACCACTTAGAATAACGAAACAGAGTAAATTTGTCGAGAAGTGCAAAATCATATGGATACTATCTTCATTATACATCTTGATCAATTGAATCGTTTCTTTATGGATTCTTCCGATACGAAACCTTTGTAAATGTGTTTCCGGGTATTCCTTTAGCATTTCGTCCAATAGGAAGAGTTCCTCGAATTCTATGAAATTCGCTAGAATACTCTTTTCTTGAATATCACTTAAAAAAGTTTCAGATTGACTAGTATTCCACCAATTAGTAACCCAAGATTCCAGACTTTTATTAAATGAAAAAGAGATCCACCGGGGCAAAAATACTATCGATGTAAGATATAAAAGGGGAATGAATGCTTTTTTTTTTTTCATTTTTTTGTCTGTAAATTTTGACCGAACCCCGTCTCATTCGTCGACTCTAGACGATCTACTATTCCAGCATAAGTTCTATTACAAGACCTCGAACTTCTAAAATCTAAATTTATTATCTATTTTTTTATGAGTCCAGTGGTTAGTTAGTCTTTGAATTTCGAAAAAATTACAGAATCATAGTCTAAAAAACGAAAGAATACATGACTGACAAAAAAAATGTATTGTTTAGTATATTTCATTGTATTGTTTAGTATATTAATAATATACGTCTTCTTTGCTTCATCAAGTATTGTGGAGAAACTTCAGTTAAGTTATACTCTAGAAACAAAAAAGCAAAAGAAGGGACTCCTGGCCTCCTGGTAAGACAAATGTTTATTCTTCAGTTTTCAGTTCATTTCAAACTACTTCAATTGGTACGCGCAAAAAAGAAGCCAATTCCGCAGCTTTTTGCTCAACTTCTCGTGGAGTCAAATTTTCATCAGTACGAATCAAAGGAATGACCCCCTGGCCTCTGATTTCCATATAAAGAACACGCCGAGCATAAATACCCTCTTGAACTTCTATTCTGATAGACTGAATATCTTTCATAAGAAATCGGAGTAAGATGCGCCGATTTTTTCCAGGAAATCCCCAACGAAACATACACACGATTCCTTCTTTTCTATCGAATCGATCATAACCGCTACCCACATTCCATGAAATTGTACACCACAAATAAGAGCTAATAAATAGACCAGCGATCCCATAAAAAGACATCACGATCCCTTGGGGAAAAAAAATGATTTCCTGAGACGGAAATAAAGATATCAAATTTCTGTCAAGATAACTAGAAATTCCAACCAATAAAAACCCCAATGAACCTAAAAAAAGTATAAAAGCCCAACAGAAATTACTTGTTTTTCGAGACCCCACTATAAGTTCTATCCATATATGTTCTGATCGCCAACTCATACTAGATCCGGTTGCATTTTATTGGAAGTGAGAGACTAGCCCGCATAAATTTTACTTTACTTTTTTTGTTTCCGAAGTAACTTTCATCAACTCGCACCATTCTGATGTGCATTTTGGGTAGGAATTCATCCAATTTGTTAGTCTAAAATACTAAAATGAAGCACTCTCGTACGATCCCCTATCTACGCGCATACGGATACTTTTACTTTGCGTTTATTTCAGGCATCTACTCCAATCTTGATTGATATTGATTTTCAAATGGCTCGTTTATTAATATATCATATTCACGTCTGCATAAAAAACCCTTCTTTTATCGGTGTCATTTTTTTTTTTTTATTTTATACCATAATTATACTAAATATATAGCTAAAACGGATATTTCTGTTATGATTCAAGTATAGGTCTTGAAAAAATAAGTAAAACTTTCTTTCATCGAATCTAAAAAATCTTGTTTTTTTGAACATGAAGAGATAAGGAAGCCATTGCAATTGCCGGAAAGACTAAGCCTACTAAAGGCACAAAAATAGAGGGTAAATTGTTAAGAATTGTCATAGGCTGGGCACCCCCGATTGAATATTTGTATCTATTATTTATTGTTATATTAATCTTTTTACTTACTATATTCTATATTATTATTGTTAAAAAGAGAAAGATATCTTCTAATTATTAGAATTCGTATTCTAATTCGTATTATAGTATATCTAATATAAATTATAGTATATCGAAGTGAATCTAAGTTTAAGTATTAAATAAGTATTATAGAATGAAAGTGCAAGGAATCTAGAACTAATTAAATGAGCTTATTCAATTTTCTACATGAAATATATAGATATAAATGATAATCCACTCTTGTTTTATAACTTTAATTTTAATAAAGTAATGGAATAAATAATAAAGAGCTTCTTCCACTTATAAATGCAAATAAATTGTAAATTCCCGAAAATTTCGTTATAATCCGAAGGTAAGAAAATAAGATGAAATTTTTTATTTATTATTTTCATTACCCAATTAAATTTCGCGGAAAAAAAAATTGCGTTCTTTTAGCTTGTTGCTAGTTGATAGAGGTTTCATTTCCTACTTAGTAATCAAGAATATCAGCAATTATCTACATGATTCTTTACTACAATTCTACAAATTCTTCTTAATTGTCACAAAAAACCATTCGTTGGATTTTTCCAATTTTTTTTGACAAATCGATAAACAAATACTTGTTCACTAGAACCCCAAAAATGGAATTCATTTAATTAACTTAAAGCTATACTTGAGTTATGATTCAAAGGAAAGAACGCGTGAAGCTGAAATAATTCATTTAGAACACTTTTTAACAGATTACGTGGTACGATTAGATCGAATAAGCCCTTATGGAATAAAAATTCAGCCGCTTGTGAACCCTCAGGTACTGTCTTATTCAATGTTTGTTCAATTACTCTTTTACCTGCAAATGCAATATAGGCGTTCGGTTCAACAATAATGATATCTCCCAACATAGCAAAACTAGCAGTCACCCCGCCAGTCGTAGGAGATGTAAGAATTGATATATAAAATAACTTTTTATTCGATTGATAATCATATAAAGCAGAAGATATTTTAGCCATTTGCATCAAGCTCAAACTTCCTTCTTGCATTCGTGCTCCTCCAGAAGCACACACTAGAATAAGAGGTAAAAGTTTATTGGCAGCATACTCGATCAAACGAGTAATTTTCTCGCCTACTACGGATCCCATACTACCCCCCATAAACTGAAAGTCCATAACCCCAATTGCTACGGGAATGCCGTTGAGTTGGCCTATACCTGTTTGAATAGCCTCAGTTAATCCTGTCTTTTTTTGATAAGAATCAATACGATCTTTATAGGGTTCTTCCTCTGAATGAAATTCAATGGGATCCAGAGATAACATGTCTTCATCCATAGGATTCCACGTGCCTGGATCAATCAAAAGTTCAATTCTATCTGAACTACTCATTTTCAAATGATATCCACATTGTTCACAAATATCCATTCGTGATTTCAAAAATTTCTTATAATTTAATCCATAACAAATTTCACATTGAACCCACAAATGCCTATATTTTTGAGTTACATCAAGATCATTAGAACTTTCTCTTAGAGTTAAATCGATACTATTTGTGCCAGTTCTTAGACCGGAACTCTTATTTTCACTACAATTTCTGCTTTGATCACAAATGTGATTATAAAGGTAACTTTCATTATAATGTTCACTACTACTTAAAATATAACTATCAATCCAGATTTGAGAACGAAGATAACTATCAATGCAACTGTTGATGTAATTATTCCAACTATAATTAGTATCATACATATAATGATCATAGCGGGAGTCAGCACTCCTAGGTCCATTATTCAAATAACTAGAATTCCAATAACTATAAAAAGAACTTTCTAATTCATTAAGAAAAAAATGATCATTGTCAATCTCAAAAACTTGATTTTCAATATCCAAATATATGGAATAACTGTCTCTATTATTACTATCCCGAACCAAAAAAGTGTCATTCGCGCTGAAAGTCCGAATATCCCCCACGCCGACTAAACGATCAACATTCCTATTATCACGAGTACTACAACTCAAAATGTTTTTTTCTGTATCATTTAGAACGAGGTGTTCACTTACACGGGTATTCTCAAGAGGATCAAGACTATCCATTGATTTACTTAGCCGACACCTAGATTCTATCCCCCCCTTGGAAAACATCAAATTGAACCACCATTTTTCCATAGATCTTTCCTTCCACTAGTTACATCAAAATAAATAGATGAATAGTCATTTGATGAAAAATCATTTGAATATTTCATTTCCTCTCAGAATCAATAGACAGCCCAATCACTCGAATTCTTAACTAAAACTAATAAAAATAAAGAACATAGAAATCAAAGAGTGGGTATTGAAAAAAAAAATTCTTTTACTTTTATTTTAAAAGAACCTGGAATATCGTTTCACTATATCACTATATATGGTTATAATGAAAACCTTATTTCAATTACAATAATTAATTAATTCTAAATAATAATTAAAAATAAAAATTAATTAATAAATTATTAATTAATAATAATTCTACTAAATTACTAAATGAAATAATTAAATAGAAATAAAATAAAACTTTATCATGTTGTTATGTCAAATTTGTATCAAGTAAAGAAATCTTTCTTTTCTTCCAGGAATAGGAAGAAGCATTTTTTTTTGAAAATCTCGTCTATTAATAACTTTC